AACATGCTTGGTCCCGCTTATGGGGTCAAATCAATACGTCCTAAGAAGAAATATTTGAATATCAATCTCATCGATATCGTCGATCTCATATTCATCAATCGAATCACTTTTTCGCTAAATACGAGACACCTAAGTCATACAAGTAAAGAGATCTATTCATCGATAAGAAAAAGAAAAAGCGTGAACGAGGGTTGGATTGATGATAAAATAGAATCCTGGGTCGCGAACAGTGATTCGATTGGTGATGAAGAAAGAGAATTCTTGGTTCCGTTCTCCACCTTAACGACAGAAAAGGGGATTGATCCAATTCTATGGAGTCTGACTCATAGTGATCATTTATCAAAGAATGACTCTGGTTATCAAATGATTGAACAACCGGGCGCAATTTACTTACGATACTTAGTTGACATTCATAAAAGGTATCTAATGAATTGTGAGTTCAATACATCCTGTTTAGCAGAAAGGCGGATATTCCTTGCTCATTATCAGACACTCACTTATTCACAAACTTCGTGTGTGGCTAATAGTTTTCATTTCCCATCTCATGGAAAACCCTTTTCGCTCCGCTTAGCCTTATCCCCCTCTAGGGGTATTTTAGTGATAGGTTCTATAGGAAGTGGACGATCCTATTTGGTCAAATACCTAGTGGCAAACTCCTATGTTCCTTTCATTACGGTATTTCTGAACAAGTTCCTGGATAACAAGCCTAAAGGTTTTCTTATTGATGATATCAATATTGATGATAGTGACGATATTGATGCTAGTGACGATATCGATCGTGACCTTGATACGGAGCTGGAGCTGCTAACTATGATGAATGCGCTAACTATGGATATGATGCTGGAAATAGACCGATTTTATATCACCCTTCAATTCGAATTAGCAAAAGCAATTTCTCCTTGCATAATATGGATTCCAAGCATTCATGATCTAGATGTGAATGAGTCGAATTACTTATCCCTCGGTCTATTAGTGAACCATCTCTCCAGGGATTGTGAAAGATGTTCCGCTAGAAATATTCTTGTTTTTGCTTCGACTCATATTCCCCAAAAAGTGGATCCCGCTCTAATAGCTCCGAATAGATTAAATACGTGCATTAAGATACGAAGGCTTCTTATTCCACAACAACGAAAGCACTTTTTCACTCTTTCATATACTAGGGGATTTCACTTGGAAAAGAAAATGTTCCATAATAACGGATTCGGGTCCATAACCATGGGTTCCAATGCACGAGCTCTTGTAGCACTTACCAACGAGGCCCTATCGATTAGTATTACACAGAAGAAATCAATTATAGACACGAATACAATTAGATCCGCTCTTCATAGACAAACTTGGGATTTGCGATCCCAGGTAAGATCGGTTCAGGATCATGGGATCCTTTTCTATCAGATAGGAAGGGCTGTAGCACAAAATGTACTTCTAAGTAATTGCCCCATAGATCCTATATCTATCTATATGAAGAAGAAATCATGTAACGAAGGGGATTCTTATTTGTACAAATGGTACTTCGAACTTGGAACGACCATGAAGAAATTAACGATGCTTCTTTATCTTTTGAGTTGTTCTGCCGGATCGGTCGCTCAAGACCTTTGGTCTCTACCCGGATCCGATGAAAAAAATGGGATCACTTCTTATGGACTCGTTGACAATGATTCGGATCTAGTTCATGGCCTATTAGAAGTAGAAGGCGCTCTGGTGGGATCTTCACGGACAGAAAAAGATTGTAGCCAGTTTGATAATGATCGAGTGACATTGCTTCTTCGGCCCGAACCGAGGAATCTCTTAGATATGATGCAAAACGGATCTTGTTCTATCCTTGATCAGAGATTTCTCTATGAAAACTACGAATCGGAGTTTGAAGAGGGGGAGGGAGAAGGACCCCTTGACCCGCAACAGATAGAGGAGGGTTTATTCAATCACATAGTTTGGGCTCCTAGAATATGGCGCCCTTGGGCCTTTCTATTTGATTGTATCGAAAGGCCCAATTCATTGGGATTTCCCTATTGGGCCAGGTCATTTCGGGTCAAGCGGATCATTTATGATGAAGAGGATGAGCTTCAAGAGAAGGATTCGGGGTTCTTACAGAATGGAACCGTGCAGTACCAGACAAGAGCTAGATCTTCCAAAGAACAAGGCCTTTTTCGAATAAGCCAATTCATTTGGGACCCTGCAGATCCACTCTTTTTCCTATTCAAGGATCCGCCCCCCGGCTCTGTGTTTTCACATCGAGAATTATTTGCAGATGGAGAGGTGTCAAAGGGGCTTCTTACTTCCCAAACAGATCCTCCTACATCTATATATAAAGGCTGGTTTATCAAGAATACGCAAGAAAAGCACTTCGAATTGTTGATTAATCGTCAGAGATGGCTTAGAACCAAAAGTTCATCATCTAATCGATCTTTCCGTTCGAATACTCTATCCGAGAGTTATCAGTATTTATCCAATTTGTTCCTATCTAACGGAACGCTATTGGATCAAACGACAAAGACATTGTTGA